CTACCACTGAGCTACTGAGGAACAACGGGTAATTCGATCTCATAGAGTTCAATTCCCGTTCTCAACCCATGACCAATATGAGCTCGAAGTTTCCTTCGTAACTCGTAAAACTTCTTCGCAGTGGCTCTGTTCCATGCTTCATTTCATAGGGAACCTAAAAGTGACTCTATTTCATTATATTATATCCATATACTAATTCCATTCATTTAATATACCTATCTTTGATATCATTCAGATCAGAGATGTCGTTTCTAGTCTATCTATTTCTATATATGGAAAATGGAAAGTTGAAAAATCATTATATAATAATCCAAAAATTGCAATAGAAAACAAAAAGAGAGGTTTGAGATGATTTTTCAATCTTTTATAGGGGATAATCTAGTATTCTTATGCATGAAGATAATTAATTCGATAGTTGTGATGGGACTCTATTATGGATTTCTGACCACATTTTCCATAGGGCCCTCTTATCTCTTCCTTCTTCGAGCTCGGGTTGTAGAAGAAGGGACCGAAAAGAAAATATCAGCAACAACTGGGTTTATTACGGGACAGCTCATAATGTTCATATCCATCTATTATGCGCCCTTGCATCTAGCATTGGGTAGACCACATACAATAACTGTCATAGCTCTACCTTATCTTTTATTTCAGTTCTTCGGCAATAATCACAAAAACTTTTTGAATTATGGATACAAGAATCCAAATTCAATACGCAATTTTAGTATTCAAAAAATATTCTTTCAGAATCTTATTTTTATTCCATTCATTTCATATACCTATCTTTGGTCAATATTAATAAGATTAGGAAATAAATATATAATACCAAATTAGGATAAAGATTAGTAAATATAATATATACAATAAAATATACGAAGAAATTCTCCCACCTCCTACATATTTGATAGTCTCTCCCATAAAAAAACTTGTAATACCTAGTCCATTTGGAATTCCATCAATTATTTTTTTATCAAAAAAATAATTGAATTTTACTAATTTTCTTACACTCGTAATTAAAAATATTTCATAAAAAACATCTATATAACCACGATTATATGACCAATCATATATGACATTTTGAAAATTATCAATAACAATTTTATTAGGAACACTTTTTTCAATAAAATTGAATAAATTCAAATTTATTAAATCTGAATAAACAGGTTTGTAAAAAAAAAACGCTATAAATATTCCGAAAAAAGTTAGAATCACCGAAAAAGTTGCGTTTGTCAAAAATTCATACCAATCCACAAAATTTTTGTCATTTTTATGTAAAAGGTCTATAAACGGAATTAATAATTTTGATAATATATCCAAATTTATTCCGTTTTGGCTGAAAGAAATTCCTACAACCCCAACGAATAAAGTAAAGAGGACTAAAATAAGCATAGAAAATTGCATAGTATTGTCCGATTCATGAGGATATAAACCAGCAGTTTTTTTAGTACCAAAATGGCTAATATCAAAAAAAAGACGTGTTATATTTTTGACATTTGAATGAATTTTATGTGGATATGTTTTCCGGATAACAAAAGAAGTCATTTCATTATTATTCATTCTTAATAAAGCTAAGAAGAAATTTTTATTTTTTAATCTTTGTTTTACTTCTTTTTTCCCCCATAAAGATATTGAATAGAATGAACTATTTTTTTTTCCATTGAAATTTAGAAAATGAACGTTTAAATATCCGTCAAAAACAAGTAAATAGATTCGAAACATATAAAATGCGGTTAATCCTGCTGTGGAACAAGCTATTATTGCGAAAATTGGTGAATACAACCAACTATCATTAAGAATCTCATCCTTAGACCAAAAACAGGCAAAAGGTGGAATACCACAAAGAGAAAGTGTACCCACTAAAAAAGCAGTTTTTGTAATTGGTACATGTTTTGTTAAACCACCCATAAGAACCATATTTTGACTTTTAGCTGGAGAATATCCGACAACAGCTTCCATTGAATGAATAATGGATCCAGATCCTAAAAACAACAATGCTTTTGAATAAGCATGAGTAATCAAATGAAATAAAGCGGCTCGATAGGATCCCATACCTAAAGCTAACATGATATAACCCAATTGAGACATTGTGGAATAGGCCAAATTTTTCTTAATATCTTTTTGAGCAATAGCTAAAGTAGCTCCTAATACTACTGTTATTATACCTATAAAAGCTATTCCATTCATTATTGGGGGTAGAACTATGAAAAGAGGAAGAAGCCGAGCTACAAGAAAAATTCCCGCCGCTACCATAGTAGCAGCATGTATAAGGGCGGAAATAGGAGTAGGTCCTTCCATAGCATCAGGTAGCCACACATGAAGAGGAAATTGGGCGGATTTAGCGACTGCGCCACAAAATAGCAAGAGGGCAAACAAAGTAACAAAAAAAACATTAATCTCATTTTTATAAATTAAGTTATTTATTATTTGAAACAAATCCCTAAATTCCAAACTACCCGTTATCCAATAAAGACCTAAAATTCCCAATAATAAACCAAAATCCCCTACACGATTAGTTACAAATGCTTTTTGACAAGCATTTGCCGCAATAGGACGTGTGAACCAAAAGCCTATTAATAAATAAGAACACATTCCAACCAATTCCCAAAAAACATAAATTTGTATCAAATTCGAACTAGTAACTAATCCCAGCATTGAAATATTAAAAAGAATCATATAAGCAAAAAATCTCAAATATCCTTGATCATGAGACATATAATTATCACTATAAATAAGAACCAAAATACCAACAGTAGTAATTAATATTAACATAATAGACGTAAGTGAATCGATTAAGCACCCAAACTCTAAAGAAAGATCATTATTTATGGTCCAAGACCATACATATTGATAAATAGAACTATTATTGACTTGATGAATAGACAGATCAACCGAAAAAATCATAACTATAGTTAACAATAAAATACTAGGAAAAGCCCACATACGACGCATATTTTTTGTTGCCGTCGGAAAAAATAGAAGTCCCACTCCTATTAACATAGGAACTGGAAATGGAATAAAAGGTATAATCCATGAATATTGATATGTATATTCCATACAATAAACAAAAAAATTCCGATTCTAATGAATTTGATTTCTTATTCGTTGGTTTTTTATCTTTTTTGTAAAGAAGGAGTTCGGTTAATAAAAAAAGAAATATAGAATTAAAATAGACAGATGTATTATTAATTTGAATCTTTATTAAATAATTTGAATCTTTATTAAATATTTTGAATATTGAATATTACATATTACAAAGTATAAACTCAAAATGGAGCGATAACAAAATTCCTAGCGAGAAATCTAATTTTTTAAAAAAATCATTGGTTCATTTTTTATTTTTGAACTAATTTAGTATTTTCGATTACAATAAAAAATCTCGATGTTTGGAAAAATTTATAAAAAGGGTTATAATATTCAATGTTTTACTTTAAATAGGAAACAAAAAATGGGAATTAAGATAGATAAGATATATGGCTAATTAAAGAAAAATTCCTTTTCATTTACGGAAAAAAATGTCTTTGACATAGAACTATATAAAAATGAAAAACTATAGAAATTATATGGCAGTTCCAAAAAAGCGCACTTCTATATCAAAAAAAATTATTCGGAATACTTTATGGAAAAAGAAAGGATATTGGACAAGATTGAAAGCTTTTTCATTAGCACAATCTATTTTTACGGGGAATTCAAAAAGCTTTTTTTGTAACAAATACAAACGTTAGAGTAATTTCAATTAACAGGATTCAATGAATATTTGAAAAATAAAAAAAAAAAATACTAATATAAATTTAATATCTAATATATATATAGTTATAGTATTAATTTCAGTATAGTATTAATTTAAAATATTTACATTATCTATATTCTAATAAAAAATCCTTTGAATGTAGTGTTCCATTTTTGATTTTGATATAGAAGTGCGCTTTTTATTTTCCACTGAATATAAAAAAATGGAAATACATTTCTTTATATTCAGAAAATGAAATAAATAAAAAAAGAGTCATTTCAAATTACATAACATAATAAAAAATTATATTTATATTTAGAATAAGAATATAGATATAGAATAAAAAGAAAAGTATTGCAATATATATATATTTCGAATAGATTCTAATTAAATTCTTTATTTAATGTTTAGTAAACAAATATTTGACTTTAATTGATTCTTTGAATCTCGACAATTGATTAAAAATTAATTATTATGATTTTGAGTAAGCCGCTATGGTGAAATTGGTAGACACGCTGCTCTTAGGAAGCAGTGCTAGAGCATCTCGGTTCGAGTCCGAGTAGCGGCATGATATCTTATCTTTTCAAAATCAAAAAATAGGTCCTATAATGAACTCAATTCTTATTTCTATTCCTAGTATTTCGATTTTGTCATTATATATGATGGTATTTTCAACTTTAGAGCATATATTAACTCATATATCGTTTTCGGTCGTATCCATTTTAATTTCAATTCATTTGATAACCTTATTATTAGTCAATGAAATCATAGGATTATATGATTCGTCAAAAAAAGGCATGATAATAACCTTTTTTTGTATAACAGGATTGTTAGTTACTCGTTGGGCTTTTTCGGGACATTTACCGTTTAGTGATTTATATGAATCATTAATATTTCTTTCATGGACTTTTTCCATTTTTTATATGGTTCCTTGCTTCAAAAAACATAAAAACTACTATTTAAACACAATAATCGCACCAAGTGTTATTTTTACTCAAGTCTTTGCTACTTCAGGTCTTTTAAGAAAAATGAACGAATCCATAATATTAGTACCCGCTTTACAGTCCCATTGGTTAATGATGCACGTAAGTATGATGATATTGGGTTATGCAACTCTTTTATGTGGATCATTATTATCTGTAGCTATTTTAGTCATTACATTCCAAGAACTGCTTGGTAAAAGGAAGAATTTGTTTTTTTTAATAAATGAATCATTTTCTTTTGTCGAAATTAAATACATGAATATGAATGAAAAAAATAATGTTTTCCAAAAAACTGCTTTTTCGTCTTATAGAAATTATTATAGATCTCAATTTATTCAACAATTGGATCGTTGGGGTTACCGTACTATTAGTCTAGGTTTTATCTTTTTAACAATAGGTATTATTTCAGGAGCAGTATGGGCTAATGAGGCATGGGGATCATATTGGAATTGGGATCCAAAGGAAACTTGGGCTTTTATTACTTGGACTATATTCGCGATTTATTTACATACTAGAAAAAATAAAAAATTAGAATATATAAACTCTTCAATAGTGGCTTCTATGGGTTTTTTTATAATTTGGGTATGTTATTTAGGGATAAATCTTTTAGGAATAGGACTACATAGTTATGGTTCATTTACATCTAATTGAATTAAAGTGAAGAAACAACTTTACAAATCTAAATACAGAAATCCAAATAAAATAGAAATCCAAATAAAATAGAAAATATATATATAATAACTAAAAACAAAAATTCCAATAAATGATAGAGAACCCCTTAAATCAAGTAATGCGGTAGTGACTCAAGGGTTTCTCACAAACAACAAAGATATTCACTTAGAATTATTTAATACATAATTAATACAATACAAATATATATATATTTGTATTGTACATAGGATTTATGGATTTATTTCTTCTTTTTTTTCATTTATTCGTGAAAACTATCTATAAAAAATTAGATAGAATAGCTTCAACCTTGTCAGCCGAAAATGAAAAAATAAAATCTGGATAAATACCAATACTTATAACAGGTATAAGGATAGAAATTGAAATAAATAATTCTCGTGGTCCCGAATCAAAAAAATAAGAATTTGGTGTATTAAAAATCTTGTATCCATAGAACATTTGACGTAAGATAGATAATGAATAAATAGGAGTTAATATCATTCCAATTGCTGTTACAAAAGTTACTAGTATTTTTGTGATTAAAAGATATTTTTGGCTAGTAATTATTCCTAATAAGACTATCAATTCTGCAACAAAACCGCTCATGCCCGGCAATGCAAGAGAAGCCATCGATAACATAGTGAAAACTGTGAATATTTTTGGCATTGGGATAGCCATTCCACCCATTTCGTCGAGATAAAGAAGACGTAGTCTATCATAACTAGTTCCCGCCAAGAAAAAAAGCGCAGCGCCAATAAATCCATGAGAGATTATTTGTAAAATAGCCCCGTTGAGACCTGTATCGCTTATAGAGCCAATTCCTAAAATTAAGAAACCCATATGAGATACCGAAGAATAAGCTATTCTTTTTTTTAAATTACGTTGACCAAGAGATGTTGAAGCTGCATAGATTATTTGAATTGAACCTAATAGCATTAACCAGGGGCAAAATATAGAATGAGCACGAGATAATAATTCCATATTAATTCGAACCAACCCATATGCTCCCATTTTTAATAATATTCCGGCTAAAAGCATACAAGTGCTGTAATGTGCCTCCCCGTGGGTGTCGGGTAACCACGTATGTAAGGGTATAATTGGTGATTTGACAGCAAAAGCAATAAGAAATCCCATATAGAATATTATTTCCAGCGCCATGGGATATGATTGATTAGTTAATAATTCAAAATTTAATGTTGGTTGATTCGAACTATATAAACCCATACCCAGAATTCCCAGTAATAAAAAAACAGAACTTCCCGCAGTGTACAAAATAAACTTTGTAGCTGAATACAAACGTTTTTTTCCACCCCACATGGATAAAAGTAGATAAACAGGAATTAACTCGAATTCCCACATGATGAAAAAAAGTAAAATGTCTCGAGAAGCAAATGTTCCTATTTGACCACTATACATTGCTAACATCAGGAAATAAAATAATTTGGATTCTCGAGTAACTGGCTGAGCCGCTAACGTAGCTAAAGTAGTAATGAATCCTGTCAATAAAATGGGTCCTATAGAGAGTCCATCTATTCCGAATCTCCAGTAAAAGTCAAAAAAATGGATCCATTTATAATTTTCTGTCAATTGAATTAGTGGATCATCCAATTCGAAATGATAACAAAATACATAGGCTGTTAGAAGGAGATCAATTAAACATATACAAATAGTATACCACTTAATTACCTTATTTCCTTTATGCGGAAATAAGAAAATTAAGGAACCCGCGGCTATTGGCAAAACTACAATTATTGTTAACCAAGGAAAAAAATTCGTGATAAAAATAAGATATACTTAGACTAGAAAAACCCGCGCTCAAAATACAAAAGATTTGTTTTTGTATTTTGAGCGCGGGTTTTTGCCAGTAAAAAAAAGGTACTTGTGTGTGTGGTTCTTTTTGAAATATATCAATAAGCTAGACCCATGCTTCGAGTTGTTTCATGCCATAAATAAACTCTAACACTTAAGAAATCCGTCGGACAGGCGGATTCACACCTCTTACAACCAACACAGTCTTCTGTTCTTGGGGCAGAAGCAATTTGTTTAGCTTTACACCCATCCCAAGGTATCATTTCTAAAACATCTGTGGGGCAGGCTCGGACACATTGAGTACATCCTATACATGTATCATAAATCTTTACTGAATGTGACATTGGATCGTAATCCTTGAACATCAAAAATTCACCATTTTCGATCTAGTAAAGTCGTAAACGAATTACGAATTATATATAAATATTACACCAGATGAATCAATGATTTATCATAATTTTGCTAATCAAAATCTACTTATAGATAAATTAAACTAAAAAGAACATAATAGAACCAAGATACTTTGATTTCTTATGTTTGTTTTTGCAAACATTATCATAAGTTATATATCATATATGCCAATTTGAAATATATGTCCATTTGAATTGATTAATAGTACACACTATTATAAATTATACTTTTTAAGTAATACTATTTATTCAACAAATTCGATTGATTGATACGAGTTGATTTTCTATTACGATAAATAGAGGAAACAATAGCCAGTCCGATAGCTGCTTCAGCGGCTGCAACAGCTATAACAAAAATTGAAAAAATATTTCCTTTTAATTGGCGACTATCAAAAAAATCGGAAAAGGTTACGAGATTTATATTAACTGCATTCAGTATAAGTTCAAGACACATAAGGGCTCTAACCATATTTCGACTTGTAATCAACCCATAGATACCTATAGAAAATAAATAGGCACTCAAAACAAGTGCATGCTCAAATATCATTGACCAACTCCTTATCCATTTTTATTCATTTCAATATGAACGAGAATTCAACGGATTATATTGACTAAAGAATATAAAAAGTCTACTACAAAAAGATAATATATTGACAATAAAAAACGATTTTCTACATAAATACTCTTTTACGTTCACATAGAATTCAACGAAAATTAATGTGATAAAATCTAACAAAATTCCATTTTGATTTATATTGTTAGTTCTAAAAATTTCTTATTGGCGAGCCACAACAATTGCACCTATCAAAGCAACTAAAAGAATTATTGAAATGAGTTCAAATGGAAGAAAAAAATCTGTTGATAAATGAATTCCAATTTGTTGACTAGTACTTATCAAATCTTGCTCTATAATCTGATTTGGTCTTGTAGTCCAAATAATCCCATGCCATGATGTATCTAGAATAGTAGTTATTAGTGAAAGAAAAATACTTGTACAAACCATCAAAGTAATTCCGTCCCCAACGGTCCAAAGATGAAAATCTTGGTAATATTCTGAACCATTCATGAACATCACAGCAAATATGATTAAAACATTTATAGCGCCCACGTAAATAAGTAGCTGTGATGCAGCTACAAAATGGGAGTTTGATAAAATATAGAATAAAGATATACAAACAAGAACCATTCCCAACGAAAAAGCAGAAAAAATGGGATTCGTAAATAATACTACTCCTAGACTTCCTAATATAAGACCTGACCCCAAAAAGACTAAAAGAAAATCATGTAACGGTTCAGGCAAGTCCATTATATGTAAAATAAGAGATAAATAAATCGAAATTTCATGACCTTATTGATATGACCAGAAAAAAAATTATATATGAAATACTAAAATTATCCCCGCATTGAATTGAACCTAATCCTAAGATAAGAAATGATCCTAATAAAAAAAATGTGAATTGCTATAGGTACAGTTATTATCGAATCAATATCATTTCATTCGTTTCTTTATATGAAAGAATAATTTAAAAATATAAAAAAATAAAAAAAAAAAAATATATATATATATATATATATATATTTAATATTTATATATAATATAATATTTATATAATATAATATAATATTTTTTATTTATTTTTTATTTATATTATATAATATATATTTTTATTATAATAATTTATATTATATATTAAAAATTAAATAAGTATATGTATAATATATGATTTGATTTATATTCTATAATTTGAGTTTTCAGAAGAATTGGATTTAATTATCAATAATTTAAAATTTTATTTGAATCGTTCGAATTGTATAATCATCAATTACTGATACTGGTAAACGGCCCAAAGCAATTTGATTATAATTCAATTCGTGGCGATCATAAGTCGAAAGTTCATATTCTTCAGTCATTGATAAACAATTTGTTGGACAATACTCAATACAGTTACCACAAAATATACAGATTCCGAAATCAATACTGTAATTAAGCAACCGTTTCTTTCGAATATCCGTTTCTAGTTTCCAATCAACAACGGGTAGATCTATGGGACATACACGAACACATACTTCACAAGCAATGCATTTATCAAATTCAAAATGTATTCGACCACGGAAACGTTCTGATGTGATTATTTTTTCATAAGGATATTGAATAGTTACAGGTAAACGATTTGCGTGAGATAAGGTAATCATGAAACCTTGACCAATGTACCTTGCAGCTCGGACTGTTTGTTGACCATAATTTATGAATCCAGTTACCATAAGGAACATATCGTGAATATCTCTGAATATTTTTTTCTTTCTCTTGTTTGATACAAGTTTTTAATTTTAATATAGAAGGTCCATTTTTTATAGTGAAAACAGTTGAGACGAAGTTGTTAATAATAGATTACCAAGAGAAATGGGTAAAAGAAATTTCCACCCAAGATTTAATAATTGATCTATTCTTAGTCTAGGCAAAGTCCATCGTGTTGTGATAGAAACAAATAAAAATAAAAAAGTTTTAGCTAGTGTAATAAAGATACCAATTATTGTTACAAAAACCCCATATGCTTTATTTATTTCAAAAAATTCAGAAACGAATATGTAAGGAATAGAGATATTTGAACCACCCAAGTAAAGAACTGTTACAAATAACGAAGAAATTAATAGGTTTAAATAGGAAGCAATGTAAAATAAACCAAATTTGATACCCGAATATTCGGTTTGATAACCTGCTACTAATTCTTCTTCCGCTTCTGGTAAATCAAAGGGTAATCTTTCACATTCTGCTAGGGAAGAAATTATAAAAACGATGAAACCCATAGGTTGACGCCACAAATTCCATCCCCAAAAACCATACTTTGATTGAGCATCAACTATATCAACTGTACTTAAACTGTTTGATAATCCTAGTCGGTGATAACATTACTGTTCCCATCTCTATTACAGAACCGTACATGAGATTTTCACCTCATACGGCTCCTTTTTAAAGCCTTAAAAAATCTACGGACCGAGCCATTTAGTTATCCCTTGATATATCCCTAAGATATATAAGATTCCATTTTATTGGACGGTTCTGAATTAGACCAATTGAATTCTGTCTGTCCTAATAACCTAATAAAAATTGGAATAAGGCAAAATACATTTTATTTCATATTTTTTTATAAATAAATAAAAAATACAAAAGGTACTTCTGAATTGATCTCATCCCTTAACAAATCCAAAAGTAAATTTGTTGAGTAATAACTAAATTCTTCCATAAAATACTCTTTTAGAATTATCAATAACTTCCTAATCGTTTTCGATTACGAAAAAAATTACATGTTAGTTTTCAAAATTATGACATGAATTCTATCTCCACAAATATGGATATGAGACAAAAAAAGAAAAAGGGATCCACTTTTTCTTTTTTTCGTTCTTAACCTATTCTTTTTTTATGTAAGTATAATAAAAAAGGGACTTAAGAAAAAAATTAAAGGATTATTTCGTTTCTGATAGTCATTTATTTTATTAGTGGATAGAAGATATTCTGGATCGGAATTGTGGGGAGTACTGCTTTATTTTTTCTACCAATTTAAAGCCCCAATTAGTATTCTTTTTTCTATTAGTCATAAATGTTCTTTTGGATATTTTAAAAAATATACGTTACAAATCCTTTGTATATCTTGGTGTTTCTAACCATCCATTCATTTTTTATTAATCCCTTATTTTAATATATTTAATATATATTACCATATATTAAATATATTAAAATAAATAAAAGTTGGTCTTTTGTGCCCGCTTCAAGACAGGATGATTAATCAACCAACCTTGGGATAAACGACCACTTCTACTTAAAATTGAATTCATTTTTTCACTTAATTCTTATACATAGAAAATGAGACTCAATATTTTTACTGCAATTTTAAATCATCATACTTTCTATTAACTATAAGTAATTATAGTATTCATAAATTATATTCAATAGAAGCTGTTTTATTGCACTCATATAACTATCTGATTAAATTATTCAATCTGGATAAATAAATACTAAAAATAAAAGGAATATATATTCAATTTATTAACCTCCTTATACTATAAAAGTATTATAAAGAAAGGAGTATAGCAATAGGATCGAACGACAAATTTCTGTCTTAACGAATCGCACGTAGAGATATCGATAACACACATAGAGCTAATGGTATTTCATAACTAATCGATTGAGCAGCTGCTCGTAGACCACCCAAAAAGGAATATTTATTATTTGACCCATATCCTGACATAAGAAGTCCAATGGGAGCAATACTCGAAATAGCAATCCATAAAAAAACACCAATATTCAGATCAGATAAAACAAAGTTATAGCCAAAAGGAATTACCGAATAGCTTATTATAATGGATATGACTGATATGGATGGTCCTATACTGAATAAACGAATATCTCCTCTAGATGGAATAAGATTCTCTTTGAAAAGTAATTTTGTTCCGTCGGCTAGAGCTTGAAGAACTCCAAAAGGACCGGTGTATTCAGGTCCAATACGTTGTTGTATCCCTGCGGATATTTCTCTTTCTAACCATACAATTGCTAGTACACTTATTGTAATTCCCAATACAAGAATAAAAATAGGTGAAAATGCCCATATAATTCCATATACCTCTTTAAAGGATTCTAATCTGAAAAAAAAACGCATATCTTGTATTTCTGTTCTATCTATTATCATTTCAACGATCAACTTCTCCCATAATAATATCTATGCTACCTAGTATTGTCATAATATCGGCCAATTTCATTCTTTTAACTAATTGAGGAAGAATTTGCAAATTGATAAAACCCGGTGGACGAATTTTCCATCTCCAAGGAAAACCATTTTGATCTCCTATTAGAAAAATTCCCAATTCTCCCTTGGGGGCCTCAATTCTTACATAAAGTTCTTGTTTTGGCAATTCAAAAGTCGGAGACGGTTTTTTACTAATAAATCGATACTCAAAATCATTCCATTCTGGCTCTTTTTCTCTATCAAAGGAACGGATTTCTAAATTTTCATATGGCCCACCAGGAATTCCTTCCAAAGCCTGTTGAATAATTTTTATGGATTCCATCATTTCACCAATTCGAACTAAATAACGAGCTAATGAATCTCCTTCTTTTTGCCATTGAACTTCCCAATCAAATTCTTCGTAACATTCATAATTATCAATTTTACGTAAATCCCATTGTATTCCGGAAGCCCGAAGCATCGGTCCCGATAAACCCCAATTTATTACTTCCTTTCCATCAATAACCCCTACCCCTTCAACCCGTTCTAAAAAAATAGGATTTCGAGTAATAAGTTTTTGATATTCAACAATCCTTGTTAAAAAATAATCGCAGAAATCAAAACATTTATCTATCCAACCATAAGGTAGATCAGTTGCTACCCCCCCAATACGAAAAAAATTATGCATCATTCTCATACCCGTCGCAGCTTCAAATAAATCATAAATTAATTCTCTTTCTCTGAAAATATAGAAGAAGGGGGTTTGTGCACCAATATCTGCCATAAAAGGCCCTAGCCATAGTAGGTGAGAAGCTATACGACTCAATTCTAACATAATTACTCGGATATAGCTGGCTCTTTTAGGTACTTGAATATTTCCCAATTGTTCTGGTCCGTTTACAGTTATTGCTTCTGTGAACATAGTAGCTAAATAATCCCAACGTGTTACATAAGGCAGATATTGTATAATTGTTCGATTTTCCGCTATTTTTTCCATTCCTCTGTGTAAATAACCCAATATTGGTTCACAATCAATAACATCTTCACCATCTAGAGTAACAATAAGTCGAAGAACACCATGCATTGATGGGTGGTGAGGGCCCATATTAACTATCATGAAGTCCTTTCTTGTAGTTAAGATATTCATAGGTTTTTCCTCGATTCATTCTTATATGAATCGCTTAAAAAAGTTCATCAAAATTCAAGATCTAATAAATGGAATAATTGAGAATTACTTTTCAATTTAACGAATTTTTGACTCCCGAATATCAAACTGATTTATTAATTTTTTATAACGTATTCCATCTTTCTTTGACAAATAAGACAGTAATCGTTGCCGTTTTCCCAGAATTTTACGTAAACCTCTTTGAGATAAATAGTCTTTTCGGTGCAATTCAAAATGTGAAGTAAGTCTTCGTATTCTATTGGTAAAATGGAATACTTGAAATTCAACCGATCCCGGGTTTTTTTCTTCTTTTTCTTGTGAAATAACTGGTATAAATGCATTTTTTACCATAAAAAATTGAAAGTTTTTTCCTTCTCCTCGCTTTATATATATATATTTAATTTTTTGATTTTCCGATCTCCTCCCTTTATATATATTTAATTTATTGATCAGTAATAATAATGACACTAATTTTGTTTTGAATTTTGTATATAAATCTGAAATTCCTTAATAAATTCTTCTTATTATTTACAATCAAATTAATTCTTATTAATTTAATCAATCCAATTTAATTATTAATTTAATCAATCCAATTTAAATAGATATAAAAAAGACTTTTTTATGGATTCACCACAAAAAAATTGTCTACTTAAAAAATAAAAGAGGATTTCGTTGATTTTTTTTGATCTAATGGATACTTCATTTTATTTATATCAATGCCACAATGCGCGTCTGTATTTATGTTATGCATATACCATATATATATATGAAGACAAATTTCGATTTACGCGTCTGTATTTATGTTATGCATATACCATATATATATATGAAGACAAATTTCGATTAACGAATTTTCAATCGCGGATACATATGTATTCTTACTATACTGAAACGACTTCCATTATGGGTATAAAACCAATAGCGATTCATACAAGCTAAATCTTCTAATCGATAATTTGGCCAAAGAAAAATTTTGAAATTCATTAGTTTTTTTTTCTCTTTCTCAAGATATATATAGTTTTTAGTCAAAACTTGAAAACAATTATGGACTTTATTTTCATTATAAAATATTGTCTTTCTATCTATACTATTTATATTACTTGGATTTAAACAAATTAGAATTCTCAATTCTCTACGACGTCTAGCGGATAAAATATTTTCAGTAACAAGTAAATCAAAATTCTTTTTTTCTCTTACCTTTTGATCTCTTGTTCTTGTAATGTATTTATCTAAATTTTTCGTATTAACATTACATTTTTCTGGATATTTTTTATAAATTTTTCGTTTATTCTTATGAATTAATGAAAGACCCACGGTTTGATACATAAGAAATTTTTTCTTGTTTTTTCTAGACAAACGAACTGGTTCTATAACAAATATTTCTTTTTTTATAAATTTTTTATTTTTTCTTAAGCCTTGAAGAGTGAAATTCTTCTGATTTTGAATCATCATAATATCTAGACCTAGCTCTCCTCTTTGAATAGACGCTATAGTAATTTCTCTTAAATTTTTCAATCTAATCAGGAGACAATATACTTTAACATTTTTAAATATTCTTTGACCTAAGAAATTCTTCCAATTCAAATGTAAAATCAAAAAATTTCTTAGTAAGAAATTTAGTTCTGCCTCCATCTTGTTCTTGTCTTTCTTTTTCTTTATACCCTTAATATTCTTTTCATTGCCTGATCCTACAAAATCTTTTTCTTGGTTTGAAAGAGGTATTTCAAGATTTATTTGATCGACGTATAATGTTTTTGCTTGATTTCGAGTCTCTAACTCCAATTCAAGAGATTTCTTTTTTTTCGATGGTCGATAAATATCCATTATTTTTTTCTTTTTAGTAATGTTATTTTTATTTTCACTAATATTTTGATTTAAATTAAAATGTAAAAAAAGTAATTTGATTGGTATGATCCATGGGTTATCCCTATATGCATTATAAAATATCACTAATTTTGAAAAGAACCAAAATTCCGGATTCGATATGGAACGATTTAGTATTTCTATATTGATTCCCGCCCAATCGAAATACTTTCTATACAGGTTTTTTTCCATATCTATAATAGTGTCTTCCGCTATATAATTTTTGATAAAGATATTACCTATTATATCAAATAATTCATTTTTATGCGCATTGTAATTAGAATAAATCACTTTTTTTTTATTTGCTTGAACTTGAAATAGGGATTTCCATCCATAAATATATGAGTCTTTCTTATCCACATAATTGATAAAACTATAGGATAAAAGATCATATCTATATTGTTTTCTAATTTTTTTTTTTAATACACCTACTTGTTGTTCTTTGTAAAGAATTAATCGACTTTTTTCATATGAATTATATTTGGTTAAATCTTTATTTTGAGTTACGCGACATTGAATGATCTTATTTTTCCATTTTTGTGGTACTAATCTGGACCATTCGCTTTGGGATAAGTCATATTGATAATGATCCTTTAACCAATTTGTCCATTGATTTATTCCAGAATTGGGAGAGTTCTTATGTTTTAATTTTGAATCAAATATTCCCTGTATTCCAAAAAAAGAATCTTTTATTTCATTTTTAAGAAAAAAAAAATTTTCATGATATTCAAAAACCGATCTTAATTTATATATGTTAATAATTCGGGTTTGTAATAATTTTAAAAATACATATGCTTGTGACAAAAAGGAGACGTCACAAGAATTTTTTGAATTTGTATTCCTAGTATTAAAATATTTGTGTATAATCGAAATAAAGCGAATTATATTTGGATTTGTTTTATCAGTTCTTTCTGCATTTGCTTTATTAGTGTAAATGGATTTATTGAAAAATTTTTTTGTTGATTCAAGAAAAAGTTGTGTATTGATCCTTGGAATACAAATGATATATAGAAAGATATCTATGTATGTCCTTTTCATGAAAAATTTAAAAAAAGAATGTGATTTACGAGTTAATCGAACATTTCTTCTTCTTTTTAATATCTGTAAATTTTTGTTTTTTAATTCAATCCTTTTAACACCATAAGTAGTTTTGTTCGAATAAATATTTGTCTCTAAAATTAGAAGCCCTTTTTTCATTTTTTCGATTTTTTTTAAAATTTCTTTTCTTTTAGCATTCATATCCTTTATTTTTTTTTTTGTTATTGAATAATTTGCCAAATTTATAGATTGAATTTTAGTAGTTGCTTCCAAAATCATTGGACTGTTCTTCCCGATTGTTGAATCTTTTTTGCTTTCACTCAATTCATCTATTTTTTTTAATTTAAATTTAATAAATAGAAATTTTGAAATTTTTTTCATTTTTTTCGTTAGAAATAGAATACTTTTGATGATCCATTTTGCTTTTTCTTTTAAGATATTTAGAAACAATTTCAGTTTTTCACTTAAAGCTTTTCGAACTCGAAAAATGAAAAACTGAAATTGTTTCGTTTTTTTTTTGAGTTCTTTTAAAATGGGATTAAAAAATGAAAATCGATTTTGGGTAGAACCAGAAAAGGGTAATTCGACTTCTGTTCCCCAAATTGTTAAAAAACAAAAGTTCTTTTTTTTCATTTGATCTTTTTTCTTTTCATTGGATCGTAGCTTAGATTTGTGCCAAGGTTTTAGACGAAAAGGAAATAATATCTTTATCTGAATACCGTCTGTTAGCCATTTTTTTGGAAATTCTGTTTCGGATAATTGAACACCATTATACGTACATTTAATATACATTTCTCTCTTCCAATCCCTAAAATCTTCAGACCATTCAGGAAATTGAAAAAATAATATACGAACAATATTTTTTATTATTATCAATGAAGGTAATATAATATATTTTCTAAGAATCGATTGCGTTATTAATAAAAGACCCCTTATTACTTGAGCAAATATAATACTATCCCAGGCTTCTGCTATTTCGATACGTTTTTTTTCCTCATTTTCTTTTTTTTTTTCCTCTTCTTTTTTCGAACTTTCTTTTACTTTTTTCTCTGTATAATCATAAATTTGAAATTCTTTCTTTTTTCGCATCCAATTTTTGAACATAAAAAAGATTTTCATTG